TGGGGTTACTTCGGTGGTTTGTACAAGTCTTTTTGCTTCACTAATTACTACTATTCCAGATACGTCATGGTACGGGATTATTTGGACTACAAAATCAAACCAGATTATAGAGCAAGATTTGATAAATAATAGTCAAGAAATTGGGATTCATTTATCAACAGATTTTTGTATTCCATTTGAACTCATTTCAATAATTCTTTTAGTTGCGTTAATAGGTGCAATTGCTGTAGCTCGTCAATAATCACTTTTTCGAAGGGGGAATCAAAATCAAACTGTATTCTGGACTATCAAATTCATTTCCTTTCTATTCTATTTGAATTCATGTATAAAAAAATTCTTTACTTTATTAGTTCGATCTATTTCCAATATATTTCTTTATTTTATTACTTGGTATGTTCTAGTTAATCTAATTAGTGAAATTTTTGTTCATATTGAAATGAATCGAGATTGATAAGGAGTTAGTTAATGATGCTCGAACATGTACTTCTTTTGAGTGCCTATTTATTTTCTGTCGGTCTATATGGATTGATCACGAGTCGAAATATGGTTAGGGCTCTTATGTGTCTTGAACTTATATTAAATGGGGTTAATATCAATTTTGTAACATTTTCTGATTTTTTTGATAGTCGTCACTTAAAAGGAAGCATTTTCTCAATTGTTGTTATAGCTATTGCAGCCGCCGAAGCAGCTATTGGACTTGCTATTGTTTCATCAATTTATCGTAATAGGAAGTCAACTCGTATCAATCAATCGAATTTGTTGAATAAATAGGAGTAAATTGTATAACTTAAAATATTTGCAAATAATAATATCTAGCTCAAAAATTATGTCCTTCGTGGTATAAACATAAAAAATCAAAGTATTTTGGCTCTATTTGATAAGCCCATTCAGAACTAAATTAATAACAAAACTCTGGAAACTCATCGATTCGTCTAATAGCTAAAAATTTTCTATATATTTTTCAGTGAGAAGTATATACTAGATCGAAAATTTCTACCTTTTAAAAATGTCTAGATCCAATGTCACATTCAGTAAAGATTTATGATACATGTATTGGATGTACTCAATGTGTTCGAGCCTGCCCCACAGATGTGTTAGAAATGATACCTTGGGACGGCTGTAAAGCTAAACAAATAGCTTCCGCTCCAAGAACAGAGGATTGTGTCGGTTGTAAGAGATGTGAATCTGCCTGTCCTACGGATTTTTTGAGTGTTCGGGTTTATTTAGGACATGAAACAACTCGCAGCATGGGTCTAGCTTATTGATACGTTGCCGAAAACTATAGTAGAATTCATCTGATTTGTTTTACCGAGAAAACCCGTGCTAAAAAAAAACTTTTTCGCATGGGTTTTCTGGCCCAAGTGTATCTTGTCTTTACCACGAAAAATTTTCCTTGGTTAACAATAATTGTATTTTTACCAGTATCTGCAGGTTCCTTAATTTTCTTTCTTCCCCATAGAGGAAATAGGATAATAAGATGGTATACTATTTGTATCTGCATTTTAGAACTTCTTTTAATAACTTATTCATTCTGTTATCATTTCCAATCAGACGATCCATTAATCCAACTCGCAGAAGACTATAAATGGATCAATTTATTTAATTTGCATTGGAATTTAGGAATCGATGGACTTTCTATTGGATCTGTTTTACTAACTGGATTTATCACTACTTTAGCTACTTTAGCGGCTTGGCCTGTTACTCGAGAATCTCGATTATTCCATTTTTTGATGTTATCAATGTATAGCGCTCAAATAGGATCGTTTTCTTCTCAAGACCTTTTTCTTTTTTTCATCATGTGGGAGTTAGAATTAATTCCGGTTTATCTCCTTCTATCCATGTGGGGAGGAAAGAAGCGTATGTACTCAGCAACAAAATTTATTTTGTACACGGCGGGAGGTTCTATTTTTCTATTAATGGGAGTTCTAGGTCTTCGTTTATATGTTTCAAATGAGCCAACATTGGATTTTGAAAGATTAATTAATCAACCGTATCCTATACCCTTAGAAATCCTATTTTATATTGCCTTTTTTATTTCGTTTGCTGTTAAATCGCCAATTCCACCTCTACATACATGGTTGCCAAATACCCATGGAGAAGCTCATTACAGTACTTGTATGCTTTTAGCCGGAATCTTATTAAAAATGGGAGCATATGGATTGATTCGAATTAATATGGCATTATTATCACACGCCCATTCTATATTTTCTCCTTGGTTACTGATAATAGGTACAATACAAATAATCTATGCAGCTTCAACATCTTCCGGCCAACGTAATTTAAAAAAAAGAATAGCCTACTCTTCTGTATCTCATATGGGTTTCATACTTATAGGAATTGGTTCTCTAACCGATGCAGGACTGAATGGAGCCATTTTACAAATAATCTCTCACGGATTTATTGGGGCAGCACTTTTTTTCTTGGCAGGAACGAGTTATGATAGAATACGTCTTCTTTATCTCAACGAAATGGGCGGAGCAGCTATTCCTATGCCAAAAATATTTATGATGTTCAGTAGCTTTTCGCTGGCCTCCCTTGCATTACCAGGTATGAGTGGTTTTGTTGCAGAATTGGTAGTATTGTGGGGAATAATTACCAGTCAAAAATATCTTGTAATGCCAAAAATACTAATTACTTTTGTAATGGCAATTGGAATGATATTAACTCCTATTTATTCATTATCTATGTTACGTCAGATATTCTATGGATATAAACTATTTAATGTCCCCAATTCTTATGTTTTTGATTTTGGACCTCGTGAGTTATTTATTACAATCTCTATCTTTCTACCTGTAATAGGCCTTGGGATATACCCGGATTTTGTTCTTTCATTATCAGTTGATAAGGTTGAGGTTATTTTAGCTAATTTTTTTTATAGATAGTTTTCTCTAATAAAAAATTAAAAACTTTTTTAAAGCTCGTTGTATAATGAAAAAGAATGCTTTTTTCTATTCTTTTAAGCTAAGTCAAAAAAATGAACTTTAATTTGAACCTGATATGTGCGGTCTTTGCGAGAACCGCGTGAATTACGGTATGCGCGCGATTCTCACTGGTTCATACAAAATTTTGTATATACACTATATGTACTCTACTTAGTTTGTAGTCGTAAAAAGCTTTCCCGAATTTAACTAGACATTCCCGTAAATGAACCATAACTGTGTAGCCCTAGTCCTAATAGATTAACTCCAAAATAGCAGATCCAAATTATAAGAAAGCCTAGAGTCGCTACAATTGCCGAATTTGCACCCCGAAAATTCTTATTTGTTCGAGTATGTAAATAAATAGCAAATATGATCCAAGTAATAAAAGCCCAAGTTTCTTTTGGGTCCCAACTCCAATATGATCCCCATGCTTCATTAGCCCACACAGCTCCCGAAATAATACCGATGGTTAAAAAGATAAACCCTAGGCTAATCACACTATAACTCCAATAATCCAACTGTTGAAGCAATTGGGTCTTGTAATAATTCTTATCAGAAAAAAAAGAACTATTTCCTAAAATATTAATTATTTTATTCCTGTTTTGAATTTTTTCAATTGAAAATGCCTCAATTAATTTTAATAATTCATTACCTGTCTTTCTAAATGTAATGACTAGAAGTGCGACAGATAATAATGATCCGCACAGAAGAGCCGCATAGCTCAATATCATCATACTTACGTGCATTATTAACCACTCAGATTGGAGGGCAGGTACTAATATTCCTGGTTTATGTATTTCAGTTAAAAGACCCGAAGTTGCAAAGCCTTGGGTAAAAAGAGTACTTGAGGCGGTTATTGTGTTTAGATTTGGCTTTTTTTCGAAATTAGCAACTATGTGAATAATGGAGAAACTCCATGAAAGAAAGATTACTGATTCATATAAATTACTTAGTGGAAAATGCCTGGAATAAATCCAACGAGTGACTAATAATCCTGTTAAACAAAAAAAAGTAGTTATCATGGCCTTTTCTGATAAATCATATGGTTTTGTGATTTCTGTGACCAATAGGTTTATCAACCGAATTATAATTAAAATCAAAACAATCGAAAAAGAAATATGAGTTAATATGTGCTCTAAGGTTGAAAATATCATAAAAAAAAAGAGTAATCTATTAATTAAAATTTAATTAATAATTAAATTAATTATGAAAAAGCGAGAATTTAATTCATTATTCATTATAATATCTCTTCTTTCTCTTTTAAAAGATGGTATGCCGCTACTCGGATTCGAACCGAGATGCTCTAGCACTGCTTCCTAAGAGCAGCGTGTCTACCGATTTCACCATAGCGGCTTCGTCAAAGCTATAATAGCTTAGTTATATTAAATCGTCGAGATTGAAAGAGTCAAGTCAAGAATAAATTTTTTGACAAAGGATTTTAATTGATAAAATTAGTTCAAAGGTGGATTTGAAGGTTGATATTTTCAGTTAGTTCCCTTTTATTCTTCTTAGGACTTTAGTCTTCTTAGGACTTTAGTCTTGTTTATGCTTTTCGAGAATCGAACTTTTGTAACTTAACAGCTCCTACCCTTTCGTTAGGAATATAATTCAAAACAAAATGTTTTCTTTAAATATTATTATCGATATGTAGATATAGAAAAAATAAAAAAATTTTTATTGATATTAAAATTATGACAAATAGGTCGATGGGGAAGATAAGACTCCCCATCAACAAAATGAAAAAATATAGGACAAAGAAAGGTAAAACCTTCTCTTTTTTCTTTATTATTATATTGTGTTTTTTTTTATATTGTGTTTTTTTTTTTTTAGAATTTGTAGAATTCTAAATTTTCCAACATAATCACAAAACATAGTCTATTTCATATTGAGTAGTCCAAAATACGAGAGAATGCGAATTGGTACATATTTTGTTAAACCTCCCATTACAACCAATCTTTTATCACTTATTTGTTTATATATTCCCGCTAGAAAGATATTTTCCTGATGCCAAAGCTTTCTAAAGCCCTTCCTTTTCCAAATCCTTTTACGAAGCCGCTTTTTTGCAAAACAAAACTTTTTGACTTCCCGCTAGAAAGAGATTTTCCTAATGCCAAAGCTTTTAACGCCGACCTAGAGCCCTTCCCTTTCCAAATTTTTTTACGAATACGTTTTTTTGATATAGAAGTGCGTTTTTTTGGGACTGCCATTTCGAAATTAAGAGGTTTCCCATTGTTATAGTTGAATGTGAAAAACATCTAGTCTTCAAAACGAATGGTTAGTGACTATTCAGTTATCTAGTTTTTTTCTTAGTCACTTCATAACAAAACAAATAAATATGGGAAAATTTTATAAAAGATTACTAAAAAAGTTTTGTTCAAACACAGTTTTTTATGTCTTACAAACCTTGTAAGAACAAACAATTTGAAATTTTTATTTATCGTTCTTTCTCATATATTTCTATAATCAGTTGTAACATCGAAATCAACTTAGTAGAACTAAAAAAAAAGAATCTAAAAGACCGATCTCTGTTGATTTTCAGCATTTTATACTTTTTTACATGTAATAAAATCTATTGAAGTAGTTAAAAAGATAACTTAAGCTTGATAAAAAATTGAATCTTTCTTTGATTAACTAGCCAAACTTGAGGAAAGAATACGCCAAAAAAACTGTTTAAATTCGAATGAGATTAGTAATTAATCTGTTATGTTACAAGCTAGATCCTTTTATCTAACGTTCAACCTTATAAAAACTTAGTTGGAATCAACTAAAATGAAAATGACGGGTTATTAAGTCGATTACATTAGTTAATCTCATGATTCATATTAGAATCAAAGACTTTTAGTGGAATTCCCATGCTTACGCTATGAATCCTTTGATTGCAGAATATTTAAACAATTTCAAAAAGATTCTTAATAAGTAAGAATATAAAATGCTAAATTTTTCTTTAAGTTCGTGTATCTTTTTTTATTGACTCCTTTGTAAAGGGGTAGGATCCGCTGACTTGAAAGTAATTAATTAAGACTAAAAAACTTTTTTTATTTTTTATGGAACAGACATATCAATATGCATGTATAATACCTTTCCTTCCACTTCCAGTTCCTATCTTAATAGGGATGGGATTTCTTCTTTTTCCGGCGGCAACAAAAAGTCTTCGCCGTGTATGGGCTTTTCAAAGCGTTTTATTATTAAGTATAGTTATGATTTTTGCGATCAATCTGTCTATTCAGCAAATAAATAACAGTTTTATCTATCAATATGTATGGTCTTGGATCATAAATAATGATTTTTCTTTAGAATTTGGCTACTTAATCGATCCGCTTACCTCTATTATGTCAATATTAATTACTACTGTTGGAATTGTGGTTCTTATTTATAGTGATAATTATATGTTTCATGATCGCGGATATTTAAGATTTTTTTCTTATATGAGTTTTTTCAGTACTTCAATGTTGGGATTAGTTACTAGCTCAAATTTGATACAAATTTATATTTTTTGGGAATTAGTTGGAATCTGTTCATATCTATTAATAGGATTTTGGTTCACACGACCTGTTGCAGCAAATGCTTGTCAAAAAGCGTTTATAACTAATCGTGTCGGGGATTTTGGTTTATTATTGGGAATTTTGGGTTTTTATTGGATAACGGGAAGTTTTGAATTTCGTGAGTTATTCCAAATATTCAATAACTTGATTTATAATAGTGAGGTCAATCTTTTATTTGTTACTTTGTGTGCTGTTTTATTATTTTCCGGTGCAGTTGCCAAATCCGCACAATTTCCCCTTCATGTATGGTTACCTGATGCTATGGAAGGTCCTACTCCTATTTCAGCTCTTATACACGCCGCTACTATGGTAGCAGCGGGAATTTTTCTTGTAGCTCGACTTCTACCCCTTTTCATAGTCATACCTTACATAATGAATTTCATTTCTTTGATAGGAATAATAACAGTATTTTTGGGAGCTACTTTAGCTCTTGGCCAAAAAGACATTAAAAGGGGTTTAGCCTATTCCACAATGTCTCAATTGGGTTATATGATGTTAGCTCTAGGTATGGGGTCTTATCGAAGTGCTTTATTTCATTTGATTACTCATGCTTATTCTAAAGCATTATTGTTTTTAGGCTCCGGTTCCGTTATTCATTCAATGCAAACAATTGTTGGATATTCTCCAAAGAAAAGTCAAAATATGGTTGTTATGGGAGGTTTAACAAAACATGTACCAATTACCAAAAACGCTTTTTTATTAGGTACACTTTCTCTTTGTGGTATTCCGCCTCTTGCTTGTTTTTGGTCCAAAGATGAAATTCTTAATGATAGTTGGTTATATTCACCGATTCTTGCAATAATAGCTTGGTCTATGGCAGGATTAACCGCATTTTATATGTTTCGAATCTATTTACTTACTTTTGAAGGACATTTAAATGCACATTTACAAAATTACAGTGGTAAAAAAACGACTTCCCATTATTCAATATCTCTATGGGGTAAAGAACGTCCCAAAGTCAATAAAAAAGACTTTCCTTTGTTAACTTTATTAACAAGAAAGAATAATGAAAATCTTTCTTTTTTTTCAAATAAGAT